TTTAGAATGGAATAAGTATAAGAGAATGGGTAGGTATTTCCATCTCAGGGTTTTGAATATCTTAGTGTTGGTATATTCTGTTTAGTAGGTCTGGGTCGGGTTTTCTCTTGATTAAATACAGAAAAAGAGAACCACCCCCCCCTTTTTTGTTTTGGTGTGCTTTGCCAGCTATTGGTATTGGTAAGGTATACCAAAGAAAAAGAGTATCGCTGGCTTAATCCTTTGATTGTGGGCAGAAAAATTCATATAGAATTTCCCTCCGATAATTAATGACTAAGGGTTGGTTTGTTTGAAAAAAATGGATTAGGTCTCGTTTTTTGGCTTTTCTGTTTTGCTTTAAACGATTCCCGCGAGTGAGTTTTTAGGACAAATTTGGTTTCGATGAACCAACCGGTCAGTTACAAGCAACAAACAAGAATGAAGAAATCAAAATTATACAATTTTTTATTTCTCAAATGAAAATATGAATTTTATTCGTTTTTTTATAGGGCTTTAGGGCTATACGGACTCGAACCGTAGACCTTCTCGGTAAAACAGATCAAACTTATTTATTATCAAAGTGATATGAACTGTTTCAAAGACCCAACATGCATTTTTTTGCATTGGGCTCTTTCATTAACTGATAGAAATATCAGCCAATCCGCCATATTTTTTTCTTGATAAAAAAAATAAGATTAAGGAGATGGCTCCATGTGCTCTGATTCATTATTTTGGATTCTAATTCAGGAGCACTACCAAAGTGTTTCAAAGGTGAAGTTATTTTGACGTAGGTCTGCCTTTGGCCTCGAATTTGAAGTTAAATGAGGTCTCTATCGTTCGGCTTAAAAAATCCAATATGAAACTTCATACACCTTCAAGTTCATAGGACGAAAAGAGGTTTTTTGAGGGCCTTATACTCATTATGCCTGGCATTGAATAGACCGGTATTCACCTTATCAATATCTCAAGGCGGGGTCTGTTTGGTACCTAAAAGGGTACTAAAATAAGACCGAACCTCACGTCAGGCTATTGTTCCCTTAAAGTTATTATGGAGTAAGACATCGATTTATCAATAAGATCCATTTTTTAGATTGTATGGTGGATTCCTCTGAAAAACATTGGCGCGCGTGTAAACGAGGTGCTCTACCAACTGAGCTATAGCCCTTAGTGTTTGTAATGCATATTTTATCATGTATATAATTTGTTGTCAAGATGAATATTCTATGATCCAACATCCTAAAATTTGGAGTGGTATTGGTTCGATTATTATTGCTTATAAGCAATATGGTATTTATAATCCACCGATGGGATGGGTTCCATTTGGTTCTCTTTAGGACGATAAATGACCTACTTAACTCAGTGGTTAGAGTATTGCTTTCATACGGCGGGAGTCATTGGTTCAAATCCAATAGTAGGTAGAACTTATTAGATACCGGAGTCAATGGTATCTAATAAGTTTTTTGCCCCACCCTTTTCTATTTTTATAAATTTTGTATTTTTGAATTGCGTTGTATCAAAATTGGATTCTACTTGATTGGATTCTGTTGAGTGAATGTAATCAAAATGGGTTTTAGAACCAGAAACTCTTTTGCTTATTTGAACGCACCAACTAATTAGTTATGAAATTGCACTGACAGCCTCGACTCTTGTCCTAGCTCGTCGGAGAGCTAGATTTGCCTCAATTATTTGCCTCTTTCCTTCAGCTTTTCTTAAACTAGCTTCTGCTTCTTCAAGAGTTTCCTGAGCTTCTTGTGGATCAATATCACTACCCTTTTCTGCATCATTTACTAAAACAGTGATTTCGTTATTGCCTATTCTAGCAAAACCGCCCATCAGAGTCATCGTTAACCATTGGTCCTTAAGGCGTATTCTCAAAATCCCTATATCTACAGCTGTAGCAATAGGAGCATGGTTTGGTAATACGCCAATTTGACCACTATTTGTAGATAAAATGATTTCTTTCACTTCTGAATCCCAAACAATTCGATTAGGGGTTAGTACACAAAGATTTAAAGTCATTTATTCAAATTGCTCTCCATTTCTAAGTTGATAGCCTTCGCGGTAGCTTCGTCGATATTACCTACTAAATAAAAGGCCTGCTCAGGAAGACCATCTAATTCTCCGGAAAGGATCAATTGAAACCCTTTAATGGTTTCTGCTAGACCAACATATTTCCCCGGAGAACCGGTAAATACTTCGGCTACAAAAAAGGGTTGTGATAAGAAACGCTCAATTTTTCGTGCTCTTGCTACGGTTAAACGATCCTCTTCAGATAATTCGTCCAACCCAAGGATAGCTATAATGTCCTGAAGCTCTTTATAACGTTGTAAAGTTTGCTTAACTCTTTGCGCAGTTTCATAATGTTCCTCACCAACGATCCGAGGTTGAAGCATGGTTGAGGTTGAATCTAAAGGATCTACTGCCGGATAGATCCCTTTGGCAGCTAATCCTCTTGATAGTACGGTAGTAGCATCTAAATGTGCAAATGTGGTAGCAGGGGCAGGATCGGTCAAATCGTCTG